ATCGTTAGATAAGAATCCGAAGATGAAGAGAGAAACAAAAAATATCACTACTGTGTAAACGAAGAGTTTGAGAGTAAGCATTACACAATCTCCAAGATTATTTTTTTGGGAAAAAGGAAATAGATTGCCTATTTTTTATCACATACGTTATTTTGGCATAACACCCCCAAAATGAAGTCTTTTCTTGAATCTTGAAAAAAAAAAGTAATTTTCAACAAATTTCTTTCTACTTTGTAATAAGGTAATAAGAAAAGAAAGGTTAAGAAAAGAAAGGTTCTGATTCCTTCATTACCAAAAATGTTTGGCCATATCCGTTATTGGGTATTGTGGGTTCTTCGAAAGTCCTTGTTTACTGGAATGTAAGAACGAGGAAATAAGTTGATCCAAATTTCTCACCGCGGTCATTCAATTCAATATACAAGAATTTCTATTTTTGAATCGAGGGTTCATAATAGAAAACTTATCTGATCTTATCAATTTTTATTTTAGAATTTATTTTTTCGAATAAATCATGAATTATGCAGAGTATTCCAAATTTTATCGAAAACTTACAGCAGCTTGCCAAACAAAAGCTAATAGAAAAAATAGTAGAGGTATGACAGGCATAAAATCTACGATTGGATTGAAAAAGGCATAAGCCTCCGGCAATTTAGCGAAGAAAAAACTACTCGAATAAAGGGTGGAATTAAGACAGATACAGATTAAACTAAAGATATTAAGCATAACAAACATTTCATTCTTGTAGATTAGAAAATTGGATTTTGGTTGAGTTCTTTTTATGAAGGAAAAATAAAAAGGCGGGTCAAAAAATCCTTCTTTTTCTTCGAACTCTCCCAAATCAAAAATCTTTCCTTTCATTCTCAAATGAGAATACAAGGAATTATAGTTTCGTACAATATCTTAATTGAATTTTATGTAATGATCAATAATTTGATCAATAATTTTTTGTGATTCTATATTTACATGTGTTGAATCCTAGCAACAATGTATTTCATATGTATTTGGGCTGGGATTGACGAATGACCAATACCAATATTAGTCTTTATTAGTGTCGAATATAAATCTAAATGGGGCGTGGCCAAGCGGTAAGGCAACGGGTTTTGGTCCCGCTATTCGGAGGTTCGAATCCTTCCGTCCCAGATCGTCTCCATCAGAAACGAAAGATTCTTCTCTTTAACAATTTTCTGTTTAATCTTGCTTGGATATTGGATATATATAATGTGTGACCCAACCCCTTCTTTGTTCTGAATTCAATGTACGGGTAGAAATCCAAATATTTCTTTGAATTTTGAATCTTCATTTTTGTGAACCCTTGGTACTTGAATAAGTGTGAAAAATCTATATTATAGAGAGACTTCCGACCTTTTCGAGTCATCGGAATAGCTTATAATTTGGTTACTAACTTATTTTGTTCCGGAATTGAAAATCTATTCTATTATTCTATTAAGTAAAGGCCTTTACTTTTTCATTACTTTTTCATTTATGTATTCGAAAAAAAAGGGGGGGGATGATCCTTTTTATGATTCATCATCCCGAACAATCTGTTGAAGATGTAAATAAGACTTAAGTAAACGCGTTTATTCGTCTTTTTTAGAAATCTGTTTCATTTGAGCCAATGACTATTCATGATTCCATATTGAATCAATTCCATACCGGTTCGAAATTTAATCAGAGGAATGTTATGGTAAAACTTCGTTTGAAACGATGTGGTAGAAAGCAACGTGCGACTTGAAGGACATGATTCGTTGTGGATTCTTACATCCACCATTTTCTATAGGAATGAAGATGCTCTTGAATCGACATAGTTTGTTCTGTTCTTGCTAGGAACCTAATTTGTGTTGGGTTGGTAAATAGGAATAGTACATAATGGAGCTCGAACAAAAAGTATTGATTCATTTCTCGGGGGGAAGAATCTAGGGTTAGTAACAATTAATAAGTTAGACCAACTTTGTAAATATATCCTCAATATCGAAATCGAAGGGTTAAAATTCGAACAAGTTTGAAATAAAATAAAAAAGTCAAATTTGTCGAAATTGGTAAAACTTTTTCGATTAAAATGAAAAGTGTATTATAATAAATCTTTCGTATTATTCATAGAAAGAAATAACAAAAAACAAAAGGTATGTTGCTGCCATTTTGAAAAGGAATAAGGATCACCGAAGTAATGTCTAAACCTAATGATTTTACAAAGTAAAGAGAAAGGATTCCGGAACAAGGAAACACTATTTTCAATTGTCTCAATAATTTTATTTAATTTTATTATAATGAAGAAGAAAAATAGATTCGAGACGAGACAAACAAAAGAGGTTAGAGACGACTCAAGAAATGTCTAAAGAGTTACCTTCGCACTTTTTCAGAATTGCCCAACTTGAGTTATGAGTACGAATGATATTTCTTTTTTTCTGTATCTGTAAGTAAGAACAAAAAACGACTCAAATTATAACTCAAATTATAGTCGACTTCATGATTTTATGGATCTATTTGCCATTATATACAGAATATACAGAAATATTAGAATCATTTTTTCTCGAGCCGTATGAGGAGAAAGCCTCCTATACGTTTCTAGGGGGGGTATTATTTATCTACATCTATCCCAATGAGCGATCTATCGAATCGTTGCAATTGATGTTCGATCCCGAAGAGAAGGAAGAGATCTTCAAAAAGTGGGTTTTTACGATCCGATACAGAATCAAACTTATTTAAATGTTCCTGCCATTCGTTATTTCCTTGAAAAAGGTGCTCAACCTACAGGAACTGTTCATGATATTTTAAGGAAGGCAGAATTATTTAAAGTTAAAGAAAGACCTTCATAAAGAAAAAAAAAACAAAATTTCTTTTAATAAATAAAAAAGAAAAGGTAACTAGTATCTATTTTGGGCAATTAGTTACTCAAAATTTGCTCTTTTCTTGTTGTATTCATACTTTTTCTCTACTTTTTCCTTATTTTTTTTTCATCTAAATTTCTTATTTATGTTGTGCCAATCCAACACGAATTCTTATTTGATTTACTTAATACTTAAATACAATACTTAATTAATTATTAATTAAATTGAATTTGTTTTCCATTCATATTGACAATGTTGTATCGAACAAATATAATTCGATCGTAGATAAGCGGATCTGTTTATTCCGACCCCTAATTTGGTTTTCCTTTACTTCAGTCAAATGATGGGTTTGCCGAATTTACTGTTATACATATGCAAGATGTATTTTCTTAACGAAAATCAAAAATTTTGAGAAAATGGGCGGTCTGTAAATTTTGATATTTCTATTTGGAATCCGTTGTTTTTTATTTTGGAATCCGATCCATTCATTTTGCTATTTTGGTGTTTAGAATTGATCATAAAATCTTTCCTCTATTTCTTGTTAGTTCAATGTTTTGACGTAGTTGTACAGTGCAATTCTATTTATTTTTTTATTTCGATCGTATCTACAAATCATATTTATCTGGGTTGCTAACTCAACGGTAGAGTACTCGGCTTTTAAGTGCGACTATGATCTTTTACACATTTGGATGAAGCAATGAATTCGTCCAGACTATTGGTAGAGTCTATAAAACCGCGACTGATCCTGAAAGGTAATGGATGGAAAAAACAGCATGTCGTAATAATAAGAAGAAAATGGAATTTCTTAATTTCTTATTAGATTCCTATTTTTTTTAGTAGAATTCTGAGTCAATCCTTACCAGATCATTCCAAAATTTTGTTTTTATTTTAGGAGTAGGAGGAAGACAAAAAAAATTCACATTGACAGTTGGGTTTAGTGAATAAATGGATAGAGCCCTACGGCTCCAATTCTGGTAAAAAAAAGCAACGAGCTTCTATTCTTTATTTGAATAATTACCCCATCTAATTAGACGTTAAAAAAAATTAGTGCCTGATGCGGGAAAAGGTTCTCCTGTGAGTGGTCCTTTGATTCTTTTTTTTTTATTTAAAAAAAAATCCTAACTATTCTCTATTATAGATTGGAAACGAATGTGTAGAAGAAACAGTATACTGACAAAAAGAATTTGTTCCAAAGTCAAAAGAGCGATCGGGTTGCAAAAATAAAAGATTTTTGAACCTCTAATAATTATAACGAGGATAAACCCATTAGATAGAAGGGGAGAGGAAAAAGATCTGTTGATTGGACTTTCTGTTTCCGGGGTATATATATTTTTTTGTACATAATACATACCTTGTTCTGACCATATTGCACTATGTATAATTTGATAACCCAAGAAATGCCTACTGTTTTTGTTTCAAGTAGAAAAAATGTAAGTCAATGGAAGAATTACAAGGATATTTAGAAAAGGATAGATCTCGGCAACAACACTTCCTATATCCGCTACTCTTTCAGGAATATATTTATGCACTTGCTCATAATCATGGGTTAAATGGTTCGGTTTTTTACGAACCTGTGGAAGTTTTTGGTTATGACAATAAATCTAGTTTAGTACTTGTAAAACGTTTAATTACTCGAATCTATCAACAGAATTTTTGGATTTCTTTGGTTAATGATTCTAATCAAAATCGATTCGTTGGATACAACCACAATAATTTTTTTTTTTCTCATTTTCATTCTCAAATGATATCAGAAAGTTTTGCAATTATTGTAGAAATTCCATTCTCGTTGCGATTAGTATCTTATTTCGAAGAAAAAGAAATACCAAAATATCATAATTTACGATCAATTCATTCAATTTTTCCCTTTTTAGAGGACAAATTATCACATTTAAATTATGTCTCAGATATACTAATACCTCATCCCATACATATGGAAATCTTGGTTCAAATTCTTCAATGCTGGATTCAAGATGTTCCTTTTTTACATTTATTGCGGTTCTTTCTTCACGAATATCATAATTTGAATAGTCTTCTCATTACTCAGAATAAATCTATTTACGTTTTTTCAAAAGAAAATAAAAGATTATTTCGGTTCCTATACAATTCTTATGTATTTGAATGGGAATTTTTCTTAGTTTTTATTCGTAAACAATCTTCTTATTTACGATTAACATC